AAACCCGAAACTCCCGGCGGACGGCCAATGGCCCAAGGAAAGGAAAGAATCGGTTACATTTTTCATATGTTCTCCTCTTATAGATAGGACTAACAAAGAACAGAGTTCTTTTTGTATCACTTCGCTCGCCCCCTTTTTTTTTTAAGTTTCCAATAAGTATCTTATTGGGTTAGATCCTAGGTCTCATGTCAATTGCGAAATATCTCCTTTGTTGAATTCCTAAAATAAAAGTAAACAATTTTTCCATAGTAGACGGGAAGGAAGAAAGCGAGCAAATCCACTAATTCCTCATCCTCAAATCAGGCCTTCCGGGGGTATGGTATTGTCTCAACAAATACATAATTTAGGAGTAAGGTGTTGATATAACTCACAGAAGTCAACGGAAACGAGTTAATAGAAAAAAATATGTAACGTACTTTTATTTGAATTATAGGATTCAATTAAACAAAAGGATTCGCAAATAAAAGCGCTAATGCCACGACCAGCCCATAAATTGTCAAAGCTTCCATAAAAGCTAGACTCAGCAATAAAGTACCTCGTATTTTACCTTCTGCTTCCGGTTGTCTTGCAATACCTTCTACGGCTTGGCCCGCAGCAGTACCTTGACCAACTCCAGGCCCAATAGAAGCAAGCCCTACGGCCAATCCAGCAGCAATAACGGAAGCGGCAGAAATCAGTGGATTCATGATAAGTTCCTCATACTAAAAAAAAAAAATGGTTAATGATACAAGTAACCAATGAATTATTACTTATTTGATCATTCAAATCTATCGAGTCGAAGTAACTAAAAACTTCGAATGAAAATAATAAATTAGATAGGGATAACCCTTATATAACTAGTATATATCTAATATCACATATACATTAGTTTCTTTCATAACGTAAACCGCCTGTATTTTATATTGAATCAGATTCTAGAATCTTTCTTCGAAAGCTAATCAATGATGACCTTCCATAGATTCCCCTATATAAGCCGCGGCTAAAGTTGCAAAAATAAGAGCTTGAATACCACTTGTAAATAATCCAAGAAACATAACGGGTATAGGAACTACTAAGGGTACTAAAGAAACAAGAACAACAACTACTAATTCATCAGCCAATATATTCCCGAAAAGTCGAAAACTAAGAGATAGGGGTTTTGTGAAATCTTCTAGGATGTTAATTGGTAAAAGTATTGGGGTTGGTTGAATGTATTTCCCGAAATAACCTAATCCTTTTTTGGTAAGACCCGCATAAAAATATGCCACTGACGTCGGTAAAGCTAAAGCAACAGTAGTGTTTATATCATTCGTGGGGGCGGCTAACTCCCCATGAGGTAACTGTATGACTTTCCAAGGTAAAAGGGCACCTGACCAGTTAGAAACAAAAATAAATAGGAACATAGTTCCAATAAAGGGAACCCAGGGACCGTATTCTTCTCCAATCTGAGTCTTGCTCAAGTCTCGAATAAATTCAAGAACATATTCGAAGAAATTTTGACCGTCGGTCGGAATGGTTTGTGGATTTCGAACGGCTATGATGACTGAACCTAATAAGATAGCAATTACGACCCAAGAAGTGATAAGTACTTGGGCATGAATTTGTAAACCTCCTATTTGCCAATATAAATGTTGGCCTACTTCTACACCTGATATATCATATAATCCTTTGAGCGTTTTAATGGAACATGGTATAACATTCATATTGTCCTCGGACAGAAATCAACTTAAAAAAGGAATTATTTTGATTCAACCATCTCTTTCTCAACGCATCTCTACTTTAATCATTAATCATATATTTAGGATATCAAGAAATCACATAAAAAATATAAATATCCCCATTTTCTCTTTTTTTTTAATCCAAGACAAGAATAGTAACCGATTCAATAAATCTATGAAGTTCCCGACTAATTAACTAATCTCATTATTCTTAATCATAACATAATCATAATCAACAACTTCTTATATAGCTAGAACGCCCCTTACAAATTGCGGATACTAATTTATTAAGAATCAATCGAATTGAAGCTATAGCGTCATCGTTGGCTGGAATCGAAATATCTGCGAGATCTGGGTCACAATTTGTATCAATTAAACAAATCGTTGGAATCCCTAAAATGACACATTCTCGAAGGGCCGTATATTCTTCTTGCTGATCGACGATGATTACAATATCGGGCAACCCCGTCATATATTTGATCCCACCCAGATATGTTTGCAAAGTAGATAACTTTCTCTTCAACACTGCAGCATCTCTTTTGGGGAGACCATTGAGTTTCCCCATCTTTTGTTCTGCTCTTAAATCCCTAAACTTATGCAGTCTCGTTTCTGTAGTAGACCAATTCGTTGACATACCACCAAGCCATTTTTTATTAACATAATGACATCGAGCCCTTATTGCAGCTGATGCTACTGAATCCGCTGCTTTATTTTTGGTACCAACTATTAAGAAATTTTTTCCCCCGCTTGCTGCATCAAAAACTAAATCACAGGCTTCTGATAAAAAACGAGCAGTTCTAGTAAGATTTGTAATATGAATACCTTTACGCTTTGCAGAGATGTAAGGGGCCATTCTAGGATTCCATTTCTTAGTACCATGACCAAAATGAACTCCTGCTTCCATCATCTCTTCCAAATTGATGTTCCAATATCTTCTTGTCATTTTTTCCCACGCTTTCTCTTTTTTTTTTTAACAAATAAAAAATTGTTCCGACGGAACTTTCTACCGGGATTGACCGTTGATACACAGCCCCAACCATTCATTTTTATTATTAATATTTCATTTTATTTATTACCAAATTAATAAATAGAAAGTCAAAAGAAAGAATGAATCCACCCTTACCTTAGGAATTATGAAATCGCGTAAATGATTTTTCTGGTGTCTCGTGGAAATTATTTGGGACGCAAGAAAAAAAATGCTTTATGGTGTAACAAAATATCTCTCATTTCCAACTCGAATATATTTTGATTTTTGATTTCCAAATGAATGTTCTTGTCTTGCCTTGAGCGGTACACTAATTTTTGGAATCCGGTACCGACGGGGATAATCCCCCCCAGAACAACATTCTCTTTCAGGCCCTTCAACCAATCAATGCGGCCCCGTAGAGCAGCTTTTGCTAAAACTCTAGCAGTTTCTTGAAAACTTGCTTCGGATATGAAACTTTGAGTATTCAGGGATGCCTTCGTTATTCCCAATAAGATTGCCCTATAACAGATTGCTTCGTCCAAAGCACGCCCTGCTCGTTCCGCTCGCAACAATCCGATTAATTCTCCAGGTAAAAAAACATTAGACATTCCATCTTCTGAAACCAGCACCTTTGATGTTACTTGACGTACAATAATCTCTATATGTCTATTATGAATCTGCACCCCCTGGGATCGATAAACCTTTTGAATCTTATTAACCAAAGAGATACGACTTTGGACTATAGTTAGCTCAGCTCCAATCAAGAATCCCCAGGGGATTCCAAGAATTTTTGGTATATGTTCGTTCCAACCTTCAACTCTCCTTTCAAGGTTCATCGATATTGAACCAATCGAACGCACTTCTAAGATTTGTTCCACTTTTGGAAGACCTTGTGTTATGTCACCAGATCGCGATTTTTCATATATAAATGTAACTAGCGTATCTCCTTCATAAAGGGTTTCCCCATAATGTCCACGAACCGTTGCTCCCGGAGTAGCCAAATAGGGCTTAGCCAATCTTATAACTAAAGAGTCAATATCAATAATTAAAATTTGACCTGATTTTTTTATGTATGATCCATCTTGAAATAGACATATATTTTCACAAAGAAAATGCCCAAGGCTCATTATTGCGGATGTCTCTTCCAAAAAATCGATTTCGATAAAGTACCGATATAAATAGAGTGGAGTCAAAATGATGCCATCACCCGTATAAATCCTTTTATTTTCAAATATTATATAGCAATGAAATACTTGAAGTACTCGGAACGTCTGTTTCAAATTGTCAAGTTTCAAATATTTATTTAACAAGATCTGATTATGAGTTATTAAATGAAAAGATGAATAAAAATTCACTATTTTAGGTACAATAGTACCTAAGGGGCCAACCCAATCCCTTATTGGGTTTACGGGGTCTAACCATGTTGTCGCATCGTTGTTATATTTCAAACCGTTGAATGGACTAACTCGAGAACAATTGAATGATGACAAAATTATCAAAGACTGACATTCCTTATTTCGATTCAACAACGTACCAATAGTTCCTTGATGTTGGGTAAATGATTGAATCTTCGCCTTGGAAAAAAAAGGATTGATATTGGTACGATCTAATCGATTATCGAGAATTAATCCCGAACCCGCTGTATCATACCTTTTTCCGGTATATGAAGTCGTAGACTTGACTAACTCAATTCTTATGAAATTGCGAATCAGATCATTTGCCCTTACCTCAACAAAGGAAGCACGAACCTCTTCTATAGAACCATTTTTTTCTTGGTCCCAGTTCAATACTAAGCAAGCCCGAACCAATTGAATACTTGTGTGATAAATTCCTCGAATTGACTTTCCATTTCCATAAAGGATATAATTGAAAACTCTAAGTTGGACATTATCTTTTTCCTGCAAGAGATCCTGAGGGAAAAGTCTTGTTAAATTGATCCCATCAGCCATTTCATATGTGACTACGGGCCGAACCAAAACAAAATACTTTTTTTTGGTAGGTGTGATCCGTTGGACATAGATCCAATTTTTCCATTTTTGTGATTCCTTAGAATTTTTTTTTTTCATTTCTGGTGGTATCAAAATGCCGCTGTGCCTGGATATCTTATCTGTCTCTCCAGGAAAATAAATATCTCCAGAAAAAATTTTCAGTTCAATACTTTTTTTTTTTTTCTCCACTCGGACTAATCCACCTACTTGACTTCTTGTATTTAAAGTGAGTCGTGTATCTACTCCAATGATACTATTGTTCCGTACCATTATGGATGAAGACCCGGGTAAGATATGCACTTCTTCGGGAATAAAAAAAAACCGATCCACTTTCATTTGGTATTTCGGACCAAATTCTTTTGCTCCTCGATACTCAATCAAATCTTCTTTTTTTACGATTGAATCCGCCTCCGTGGTCCCATATTTAGTAATTCCCGAACTATTTCTTTTGTATCGGGGATCATCAAAATAAGCAAGAATACTATTTCTACGTAAAATACCATTTATGGGTATTTCAATCGAAATACCAAAAGGTTCTTTCTCTCGTTCTTGATCATATCGTAATGGGATACGAAATTGATTTCTTCGCCTTTTCGACAAGAAATCAGAATTCTCTTGTAGAACCGGAGGGTATATAAAATTCCAATGACCGTTGAATTTGATTCCATCAAGTCTTGAATAGTCAAGAATTTCCCTATCTTTTTGATCAGAAGTATCCAACGATTTATGTTTTACTCGATCATTAATGATTGAGAGGTCAGAGATATATCTTTCTTCGACAGAAAAAGAATGAACATTTATTTGATCTTGATCCTTGTGGAGCGAAAAAGACACTATACTGGATCTGCACGGCCTTCCTGCTAATATCCATAAATGGCTTGTTTTTGGTAATAGATGAACATTACCATATGTATATTCAGGTGCGTGGTAGACATCGGTACTCCAGTGCATTTCCCCCTCTGATTCAGAATAAATATGTTTTCGAACCCTCTCTTTAAAATGAAAAGTGGACGTTCCGACACGAATCTCAGCAATCACTTGTTCTGATTCTACATATTGATCATTTTGAACTAAAAGCAAACTTTTTGGTGGAATATTCACATTATGTATAATATCCCGACTCTCAATGGTTACATACAAGTCTATAGAACATAGAAAAGCGGGTTGCCCATGACGGTTACGTGTGGGATGAACCAAATCTTCATTGAACCCTATTTTTCCATTAGAAGGAGCCCGCACATGTTCGGCAGTACCGCCCGTGAATACTCCGCCAGTATGAAAAGTTCTTAATGTTAGTTGAGTCCCTGGTTCCCCTATTGATTGACCCGCAATAATACCCACGGCTTCTCCCAATTCGACCAGGTCGCCACGAGTGGGACTCCGGCCATAACATAATTGACAAATCCAAGATGTATTCCTACAAGTAAAGGGGGTTCGAATATATATTGGTTGTGCTCGAAAGGTTATGAATTGATTGGCAAGTCCAATTCCAATATCTTGATTTCGGGTGGCGATACATCGTATACCCATATATATATCGTCTGCTAATACACGACCTATTAGTGTTTGGACAAAAATTTTTTCCGTCATCCCATTTTGAGGACTCGCGTAAATACCCCGGATAGTACCACAATCTGTTCTACGTACAATAATGTGTTGAACTACTTCAACAAGTCTACGCGTGAGGTATCCAGCATCTGATGTTCGTACAGCAGTATCCACCACTCCTTTGCGGGCTCCATAGCAGGAAATTATATATTCTGTCAAAGAGAGTCCTTCACGTAAATTGCTTTGAATGGGTAAATCAATCATTTGTCCTTGGGGATCCGACATTAATCCTCTCATACCCACTAATTGATGTACCTGAGATGCATTTCCTCTAGCTCCCGAAAAGGACATCAGATGGACTGGATTAGAAAGATCAGTCATCCGAAAATTAGGATTCATTTCTTGTCTCAAATATTCACTTGTAGCATACCATATCTCAATGGATTGACGTAATTTTTCTACCGCGTGCACATTCCCATAATGATGGTGTTTCTCCAAAATAAAACTTTGTTGTTCAGCGTCTTGGACTAACCATCCCTTAGAAGGTATTGTTAAAAGATCATCAATTCCTAATGAAATAGATGTAGCAGTGGCTTGTTGGAAACCCAAAGTCTTCACTTGATCCAGGATATGTGATGTATATGCCATTCCGAAATGATCTATTAATCTGCTAATAAGTCGTTTCATAGCAGTTCCATCTATCACTTTATTGTGAAAGGCCAGATCAGCCCGTTCTGCCATAAGTACCTCCATATTTCGACGAGTAGTCTTGGACAATGGACCTGGGTTAGTGATTCGAAAACTTCCTTTCCTCAATCTTGATTTTCACATAGAAATTCATAAATTATAAGGATACCAATGAAATTGGATAGACCCCACTTCTCACAGCACAGACAAGGGTATCAATTAATCTAATTTCTTAGTTTAGATAGCGTATGAGTAGGCCCGACAAAACCCTTGTATGGCTTCTTCTATTTCTCGATAAAAAGAAACATGACCAACGGTGGTTCGAATATATATACAACGGATTTCTTTTTTTACGCTTTCCACTATTAGATAGTGCCCATAAATCTCATGATAAGTACCCAAAGATTCATATTGAATTTCGATGGGAACTTCTCTTGAGCCAATGACACGTTGATCTAGCCGCCACCGGAGCCACAAGGGACTATCTAAATTGATTCGTTTCTGCCGAAAAGCTCCAAGTGCATCATAGGAACTACAAAAATATGGCTCTTTCTCTTTCGTATACTTATAGTTATTATTGTCAATTGTTTTATTTTGATAATTTCTGCAATTA